TACCGAACTGAACTAAGAGCGCTTTCTTATATCCTATATAAGAGTAGATACGATTGTAAAGAAAGGGATTTTTTTATCCACAAGGGGTATTGCGTACATATAGTATGCCAAAAGGAAAAATGAAAGATTCTATTTTACCCGATCTTACTCAATGAATCCCTCGTAACTGTCCATAGGAGAAAGAATAGGTAGGGATGACAGGATTTGAACCCGTGACATTTTGTACCCAAAACAAACGCGCTACCAAGCTGCGCTACATCCCTTTTCAAAATTGTTGGATAGTGTCATTGTATAAAATCCATGTCTTGTTTTCCACATCCTTCTTTTTTCCTCTACCTATAAAAATAGGTAGAGAATGTTCTTGTCATTTTTTTTTTCTTTTTTAGGGGGCGGCAAAATTTCATCTGCTGGGTCATTGTACATATGCATTTTAGTTAGTAATTCCTAATTATAATTTCATTTTGCGCAAAAACAAATGATCTTGAACTACAAGATCGGGTTATCTATGATCTATGTATTAGAATATCGAACTAGGACTATATATGTATTACAATATACAATACAAATAAAGAATTACAATAAACAAGAAAAAAAAGAAAATATAAAATATAAAGAAGAAGGAGGATTTTCAATGCGAGATATAAAAACATATCTCTCCACGGCACCTGTGCTAACCACTCTATGGTTTGGGTCTTTAGCAGGTCTATTGATAGAAATTAATCGTTTATTTCCAGATGCCTTGTCATTCCCCTTTTTTTCATTCTGATTGAATTCTTGTATTTATATGTGAAGAAATGAAGAAGATTTGAGATACAATTCTACGTAACATGGCTCCAATTTCGCTCCCTTTTTCTTTCCTATCCTAAAGAAAAAAGAAAGAGAAAGAAAAGGTGTATCGAACCTCAGTCAAAATATAGTGAATCTACGATAGAATTTTGGGGAAAAGAAATGGAAATGTGAATCCAGTCTAGGGGCGCGAAATTCTAACATAGAAAGAAGAAAATACTGAGATTAAGATAGGAATAATTCCTAGTTAGAAAAAATTGTATTACTTAATTATTACTATATTCTGAATATTCTTCTATTAATGAATAAAAAAAAAATATTTACAAATTCCATTTCTAGTTAGTAACTTTTCTTAATATAGATATAGAATATAGATTCTTTTATTTTCTTCTTCTTTCTTATTTTCTTTTGTATTTGGTTCGGATAAAAAAGAAAATGAGGGGAATTCTAAAGTGAAGTCGATACAAAATGAAAAGGAGGTTCATGGCCAAGGGTAAAGATATCAGAATTCTAGTGATTTTGGAATGTACCTGTTGTGTTCGAAAGGGTGTTAATAAAGAATCGCCAGGCATTTCTAGATATATTACTCAAAAGAATCGACACAATACACCCAATCGATTAGAATTGAAAAAATTTTGTCGCTATTGTCAAAAGTATACGATTCATGGGGAAATAAAGAAATAGATGGAACAGAATGCATGTGTGATTTTTCCAAGGAGCGGGAAGAGTAAGAACTTTACATCTTAACATATATAATAAAAACCAAATCCTATTTTGGTCGGATCTGAAATGAATAAAAAAAAATTAGAATTGTATTTTCTAGATTATTTTCTATATAAGGAATAAACAAACAAGGAATAAGAAAACCATGGATAAATCCAAACAACCTTTTCGTAAATCCAAGCGATCTTTTCGTAGGCGTTTACCCCCAATTGGATCGGGGGATCGAATCGATTATAGAAACATGAGTTTAATTAGTCGATTTATTAGTGAACAAGGAAAAATCTTATCTAGACGGGTGAATAGGTTGACCTTGAAACAACAACGATTAATTACTATTGCTATAAAACAAGCTCGTATTTTATCTTTGTTACCTTTTCGTAATAATGAGAAACAATTGGAGAGAGTGGAGTCGATCCCTAGAACTACTGGTCCTAGAACTAAAAATAAATAGATATACTCCTCAAAACTCCAATCGGAATTCAAGCTCAGATTAATGTTTTGCTCAAAAAAAACTAGAATCCAGATTTGATTCTTGTGTTATAAAAAAGTAAAAATGGGGAAGAAATCTTTTTTTCTTGAAAGATGTTCGTTTATTCCTACTATTCAAATCTTAATTTTTTTTCTTCTATCTTCCCGGAGTCCATTCTCCGGGAAATTCTGTTTCAATCATTCTTGTTTCCTATCATTCTTGTTTCCTATCATTCTTGTTTCCTATCATTCTTGTTTCCTATATAGTAGATTCTATTAACTATTAAGATTCTTTTCTTCCTTTATTTGATTTATATTTTCTTTTTGATTGATGATTTTATTGGAAATCATATCAAAACAATTCTTATTTGATAGGGCTATTTGCGCAAGTATTTTACGATTCAGAAGCAATTGTCTCTTGTACAGATTGTGTATGAATAGGCTATAACTATAGAATAGCCTATCCTCACGAGTTACTGCATTTATCCGAGTGATCCACAAACGACGAAAATCTCTCTTTTTCCTGCTCCTATCTCGATGAGAGGAAACCAAAGCTCTCATTCTTTGTTGAGTAGTCATTCGAGTAAGTCTTGAATGAGCCCCTCTAAAGGTTGATGCAAATAAACGAATTTTTTTTCGACGTCTCCGAGCTGTATATCCTCGTTTAACTCTGGTCATTGAATCAAATGAAACTTTCTTGAATAACTAATTGATTTATCTTCTTTCAGTCATCCTTTTCCTCCGGTCGATTAATAACAAAACGGATTCTTCCGATATATAAAATATAAATTCCAATGGCTTTTGCGACTATAACCTTCCCGACCACGATTTTTTCTTTCTTCCAGGTATCTTATCTCGCCTGGAAATAAGAAATTCGACTGCTACTAAATAAAAAAGAATAGTGGGTTCCCTCGTTTTTATGGCAACTTTTGAAACGGTGAGGTCCTCTCTATACACCGGAGCCTCTTCTTTCATTTCATCGAATTTTATTGTGAACTTGTATAGTTCACACTCTTTGGCTCTACCCATTTATTTTTCAATTAGAATTCTTTTTTAAATTCTAATTAGAAAGTAATAGTACTTTTCACAAAAAGCTATCCATACAGTGACGGCATTTAATTCTGAAAGTTGGCTAGGTAGCTGACCCTGTTAGTCCGTTTTTTCAAAAATAGGAGCATAACCTTTTTGCTTCTTATCTTATAAGACTATTTCCTCCGCTTAATGGATAACTATTTGCTACCAATGGAGAATTGCTTCTCATCTCAAACGGAGTGATTGGATTTGCACCAATAGAAACCATAAATTCCATAACATAATACGTAGATGATAGATCATCATTTTTAGATAAGAGTCAATTAAATGCCCGTCTTCCACTCTATCTATCCTAATTCGTTGGTAGTGGTCGTTTATACTGGAAAAAATTTTTTCATTTCTTCAAACTCATGATCTGAACTGAACGAGTCGCACATACACCCTAGTACATGTTCCTCGACGCTGAGGACATCCTCGAAGAGCGGGAGATTTCGTGACATTTCTTATTGGCTGTCTTGCGTTTCTAATAAGTTGTTTAATGGTTGGCATGTTGTGTCTATAGAATCTCATTCTAGATAGAATAGAGCGGGTTGGCTTAGATCGATCTTAACCTGATGGTTGATTATTATGAATGATTTCTATTCACACAGAAAATTCAATTTTTGAAATGGAATTCTATATTTATAAGAAATCCCCAGTATTTTCATTTTCGATCGCTACAAGATCAACGATGCCATAAGCTTGGGCTTCTGTTGCTGACATAAAAACATCCCTTTCCATATCTTCGGATATAACCCATAAAGGGTTGCCCGTTCTTTGTACATAAACTTTTGTGAGGGTTTCGCGAAGCTTCAATAGTTCTTCTGCTTCCAGGATAAATTCCCCTGCTTGTGCCTCGTAAAAAGAACTAGCAGGTTGGTGAATCATAACCCTGATGATATTGACATAACATAATGAACGGTTCTTCTATCTCTATCTCGCACGATTGGGTGAAAGTAAGGGGGAATTAAAATAACAAGAAAAAAATAGAATGAAACAACCGTACGGGCATCTTTTTTACATTGCATACGGCTCTGCAATGGAATTTCTTCTATCGAAAATAATAAATAGAACCCATCCAAATCGTTAAATGATCCATTTACCACCCTTCCTTTCATATTCATAGTAGTAAAAAAAAATACTATGATGGTTCTGTTGCTTTATATATTTATCTATTTATCTCGTCTGTGGTTTAGCAATCCCAAAGTTTCTTTTTGATACGATACAATTTTTTTTACTCTTTCTCTCATAACATAAAGATAAGAAAGAGACTTCTGGTGTGGAAGAAAAATGGTTTGTGACGCTGAAATTTACTCTTGACACATAAGATCAAATTGGGAATAACCCTTCTTTCATACTACTATCTCGATACAAAATCTCATGTTAGAAAAAAACAATAATGGTTTGTTCATATCGAACTCGAAGTGCCATGCTATTATTACTTATTCTTTCTTTGATTTTCTTTTTTTATTTGATTCATATTCGATACAGCGAAGGCATAGTCTTCTTTTTTTTTCTCAAATAAAAACTCATTGGCGCCAAGCGTGAGGGAATGCGAGACGTTTGGTAATTTCTCCTCCGACCAGAATGAAAGATCCCATTGAAGCGGCTAATCCCATACATATTGTATGTACATCCGGTGACACAAATTGCATAGTATCATAAATGGCTATTCCTGGTATTACCCATCCGCCTGGAGAGTTTATAAACAAATAAAGATCCCTAGTATCATCTTCTATGCTGAGATATACCATGAGACCAACAAGTTGATTCGAGATCTCGCTATCAACCTCTTGGCCTAAAAAAAGTAATCTTTCTCGATGAAGTCGGTTGATTAGGGCAAAATTGTATCCCTGAGGAACCGTACGTGCACCTTTGGATGCATACGGTTCGAAAGAATTGCGAAAAAAAAAATCAATGTGTCGATTCCAGTCCTATTTCTTTTTTTTTGT